CAATCAAGAATTGCTCTATCAATCACCATCTACTTCAGAAATACCTTCTGAAGTATTTTTGAGATCCAAAAGTTCAACATCTTCCCACGAATTAGTGAATTAGGCAGGTTGCTTTTGTGCGGAATGACAAAAAGCTGTCAATCTTTATAAATTTCATTGTCAATATGAAATACTTATACAAATCAAAATGTGGGAGAGATCAAGAAGATGCAGAGTCATTTATCTGCTTGGCTAATCAAGCATGAGCTAGTTCATAGATCCTTGGGCTTCGATTACCAAGGAATAGAGACTTTACAAATAAAACCCGAAGATTGGGACTCCATTGCTGTCATTTCATATGTGTATGGTTACAATTACTTACGCTCTCAGTGTGCCTATGATGTCGCCCCTGGTGGATTTTTAGCTAGTGTATATCATCTTACGAGAATACAGTATGGTGTGGATCAACCGGAGGAAGTATGTATAAAAGTATTTGCCTCAAGGAAGAATCCTAGAATCCCATCTGTTTTCTGGGTTTGGAGAAGTGCTGATTTTCAAGAACGGGAATCTTATGATATGTTGGGAATTTCTTATGATAATCATCCACGCCTTAAACGTATCTTGATGCCTGAAAGTTGGATAGGCTGGCCTTTACGTAAGGACTATATTACTCCCAATTTCTATGAAATACAAGATGCTCATTGATTGATAATAAACTAATGTTCACATATATGACACGATTCAAATTTCAAGTCAAGGAATACTTTTACGTTCTGTTCTAGATGAAACAGAGTAGCTTGATTCTACTTCGTATTTTAGATGAGCTTATTTATAGAGGGTTCATTGATATTATTCCCCAACCCAATTTTTAAGATATCCATTTTAAATTTTAAATAAGCAGAGACAATAGAATGAATAAAAAGGGTTCTGTACCATGAACTTTGTACCGCGTGGATCACGTAGATAAATCCCAGAAAGTAAGATAATTAAGAGTGAAGGAATAGAAATAGAATATGAAGGAAAATTCGAAATTTAACAATCAAAAAAGGATCGGATTTAATTTGTACTGTATATGAAATGCATCCTGTCCATTTTTCTCCCTCAACCCCTATGGACTAGACTTTTTTTTTTTGTTTTAGCCTTTTTGATATTTTAATTGATATTTTCATTTTTAATATAATACTTAATTAATATAATACTTAATTAACTAACTTATAATACTTAATTATTAACCAACTTATAATACTTAATTAACTTAATTATTTTAACTTAATTATTATTATTAATATTATTAATTATTTAATATTTATTAATATTTAATATAATACTTATAATATTAATATAACACTTATAATATAATAAAAAAAAAATAATATAATAAAAATAAAAAATGAAACTTTTTGAATGAAAGAGGTCATATATAAACACAAAAAAGAAAAGGGAGCATAATCGAATTTTTTACCATACATCTATTTTTTATTTTACTCATCTTAAAACGATATGGTCTATAGCTATAGACCTGGATGAATAAGTATATATCATGCTCTAGACTATTAACGTAATGAATATGTATCCTGACCTATCTCAATGAATTTCTATGAGTATTTTTCCGATAATTAATCACGTGCCAGGAACCAGATTTGAACTGGTGACACGAGGATTTTCAGTCCTCTGCTCTACCAACTGAGCTATCCCGACCATTTTCCATGCATTGCCTTATCTTACTAGGGGCTTGTGTTTATGTCCATTAAAAGGACAAAAATGTTTTAAAACCCTTACCTAATCCCTGAAAATTTTTTGGTCTTAAATAAAAAGGAGGACCTTTTGATATTTATAAGTGTAAGGATAACCTAACAATATAGATTGTGAATAGTGAAAAATTAAATACTCGAGAGTCTTTGTACATATATCTTCTTGTACGTGTATTGCACAAAAACTTGTGCTAAACTAAACATAAAACGCTCGGATCTTTTTGTGAAAGAGTAGAGTAAATGGAAAACATAGTGAATTTTGAGTCACCGACAGAAAAGAGGAAAAATACTTAAGAGGTAAAATGGTTTTTTGGGGATAGAGGGACTTGAACCCTCACGATTTCTAAAGTCGACGGATTTTCCTCTTACTATAAATTTCATTGTTGTCGGTATTGACATGTAGAATGGGACTCTCTCTTTATTCTCGTCCGATTAATCATTTTTTTTTTCAAATGATTTGATCACTGAATATTCGACTCTTACTTCAATTTAGAATGGATTCGCAATAACTCTTTAATTTTTCATAAAATTTTGAATTTATTATAAATTTATTATAATTATATAAATAATTATTATGGATTTGGGTCGTGATTAATCGTTTGATATGTCGGTATATATACGTGCGTATTAGGTATATAGGGTTACCTTTTCTGTAATTTAGATAGAAAGAAGAATTCCAGCTACCACCGCAATGCAATCAACTCCATTTGTTAGAACAGCTTCCATTGAGTCTCTGCACCTATCCTTTTTTCTCAAAACAAGGATTTGGCTCAGGATTGCCCATTTTTTATTCCAGGGTTTCTCTGAGTTTGGAAGTTACCACTTAGTAGGTTTCCATACCAAGGCTCAATGCAATCAAGTCCGTAGCGTCTACCAATTTCGCCATATCCCCTTTTGATTTGAGATCGGAATCCTATTGGGATCCCTTCTACTTCTTTTTTTCTTTACTTTAGAAGAAACGATTAATTAGATACTGATTCCTATAGCGAAAAAGCATTTACTGCTATTTTTTACCTATCCTCTTTTGTTTTAATCTCTATCAGATGACCCATATTTATCCAATCAAAATTGGATTCTATCATTGATGTATCCGCAATTCAATATGGATAAGATATATCCCATATATCTATGTCTCTCCCTCCTTCATTTTTCCAGTGGAATTTGGAATACTGGAACGGTCGATATTCATTCTTCTCTTTTTTCGTGCTATTGCCTTGCTTTCCGAATAAAACCAGAGGAATGTCTCATTATGATCTGGATTGTATCTTTATCCTTATCTTTTTTTTTTTTCTTAGAACCGATCTGCTATAGTGCATATAACTAATATTCTAATAATATAATTAATAGAATACGCTTAATAGAATACGCTGTTCTAATTGGATTTTTTTGTATTTTTCTTTTCTAATCAAATCAAAACTTTATTTTATTAGCCAATTCATAAATTCATATCTTACGTTCAATTTATAATTTTTAATTTAATTTTTAATTATAAAATTATATAATATGATTCAATATATATAATATGATTCAATATAAAATAATAATTCAATTTCAATATTTCAATATAATCAAATCAATATCAATATAATCAATCAACAAAATACAAATTATATTAAAATATTAAAATTTGAATTCTATATAATTTTTATAATTTTTCTATATAATTAGAATTTCTATACTATATAATTTCTATACTATATATAATTATATAGAATTATTTATAATTTCTATAAATTATTTATAATTTCTATATATATTCTATATATAATTATATAATATATAATTAGAATTTCTATATAATGAAATTCTAATATAATTACAAAATATAATTACAATTACAATATATTATAATACAATAATATATAATAATTATAATATTATATATAATATAAAATATATAAATAAATATAATTAAATATAAATATAATTAAATATAAATATATATAAAAATTAAATAAATATTAAATATATATAAAAATATATATAAAATAAAAATTAATATAAAAAATATAAATATAAAAATGGAATTGAATATTAAATATATAACATATAATATAAATATAATATATAAAATATAAACAAAAAAAAATGAAATAAAATATAAAATGAATAAGAATATAATGATATAATAATATAATGAAATAATATTAATGAAATACTATTCCATTTAATCATTTAAATATTAAAAATTTAAATAATAAATTAATTAAATTTAAATTAAATTTAAATATTTAAATAATAATAATAAATTAAATTTTAGTAGAAAATAGGATGTTATGGCTTTATAAAATATATGTAATAATAATAAATTAAATTTTAGTAGAAAATAGGATGTTATGGCTTTATAAAATATATGGAATATAATGGAATGTATGAAATATAATATATAAGATAATATAAGATACAAATAAGATAATATAAGATACAAATAAGATAATATAAGATACAAAGAATATATAATTACAATACGCATGAGATTGAGATAAGAAAGAAGAAAAAAAAAAAATAAAGAAATTGCTAATAGTGAGGATCCTCACTATTTCCGGAATTCCTATGCATTATTTTTCTTTTCTGTTTCTGTTATATGAGCCCGCTTAGCTCAGAGGTTAGAGCATCGCATTTGTAATGCGATGGTCATCGGTTCGACTCCGATAGCTGGCTTTTCCCTATTTATTATTTTCTTTTTCCACGATTGATGATCTCCCCTCGAGATCAGGGAATATTGAAAAGACTCCTCTCTTTTTCTCCAAATGTCGAGTTGCTCATCTGTTATATTATGTTATGCCGCGGTAACTTCCAACTATGAATAAAAATTGGAGTAATTAGACCTCTACAGAACAAATCATAAAACGTAGCCTTAACCTTCTAATTACTTTACTAATTATATATTCTAATTATATATTCTATATTCTAATTTTCTATATTCTAATTTTATTTTTATATTTTATATATTCTAATATATACTAATATATAATTATATAATAATAATATATTAATAAATAAATATTAATATATTAATAAATAAATATTAATATATTAATAAATAATATATTACATATATAAATATATATATATAAATAATTAAATAATATAAATAAATTAAATATAAAATATAAATATAAAATATATATATATAAAATATATATATAAATAATTAAATATAAAATATATATATAAATAATTAAATATAAAATATATATAAATAAAAATAATAATAAATTATAAATAAAAATAATAATAAATATATATAATATAAATAAAATTAATTAAATTAATATAATAATTAATATAAATAATAAAAATTATAAATAAAAATAGTAAATAAAATAAATAAAACATATACAATATACAATAAAATCTGTATATTGATACAGTCCATTTAATTCTTGTTTTGTTTGTAGTGCTTCTGTAGATTTTTCTTTGCTTTGTTTATGCGTTAGTTCAGTCTTAATTTAGATTTTTTCTGCAAATTTCAATTCAATAATAAAATAAAGGAGTTTTTATGTCTCGTTACCGAGGACCTCGTTTCAAAAAAATACGCCGTCTGGGGGCTTTACCAGGACTGACTAGTAAAAGACCTAGATCCGGAAGTGATCTTAAAAACCAATTGCGCTCTGGTAAAAGATCACAATATCGTATTCGTCTAGAAGAAAAACAGAAATTGCGTTTTCATTATGGTCTGACAGAGCGACAATTACTTAGATATGTGCATATCGCTGGAAAAGCCAAAGGATCGACGGGTCAGGTTTTACTACAACTACTTGAGATGCGTTTGGATAACATCCTTTTTCGATTGGGCATGGCTTCGACCATTCCTGAAGCCAGGCAATTAGTTAACCATAGACATATTTTAGTTAATGGTCGTATAGTGGATATACCAAGTTATCGTTGCAAACCCCGGGATATTATTGCTACAAAGGATAAGCAAAGATCAAAAGCTCTGATTCAAAATAATATTGCTTTATCCTCTCACGAGGAGGTGCCAAAACATTTGACTATTGACTCATTCCATAATAAAGGAATGATAAATCAAATAATAGATAGTAAATGGATCGGTTTGAAAATAAATGAGCTCTTAGTCGTAGAATATTATTCTCGTCAGACTTGACCTAACAAAAATAACAAGGAAAGGTTCGGATAATTTTGCTCGCTTTTCGCCGATATCAATATAAATATAATATATCTAATATAAATCTAAGCTTAAGCTAAGGGCTTTTTTTTCCAGATTTTTCCAATTTATGTATCACAACAATCGGCAGTAAAATTCTTATTCCTTTTTCGCACTTTTCGGTATTTTTTTACATACCACAGTAATTAGAAATAGAAAATCAAATATCAAATAAGGGTCTTAGTATTATAGAACTTATATTATAGATTATATTATATTATAGATTATATTATAGAATAGATTATATTATAGAATGGAAATAATAGTATAAATTGTTACTTGATACATTGTGTTAAGTAACCTTGGTGAATTAGATGAAGGTACAGAAACGGAAAGAGAGGGATTCGAACCCTCGGTAAACAAAAGCCTACATAGCAGTTCCAATGCTACGCCTTGAACCACTCGGCCATCTCTCCTACATAACATAATATTATTATTGACCATAAACCGAGTGAATAGCGAGTAATTCATATTATTGCAGTACAGGTACAATCAATCTATTCTAATGGAAATGTAAAACTTTTCCTAAAATCTTCAAATAAAATAAAAATATTTAATATTTCTTTTACTTCTATTCTAGGTATAGGTAATAAAAGAATAAAAAACTCTTTTTCTTGTTAGGGGGATATCCATTAATGTTTGTTAAGACGACGATCTTTCCTTTTTTTTTTATTTATATTATACCGGATAAGACCAATAACTTAACTTAGAATAAATCAACTGAAAAGAATCTATATTTTAGACTAGGGTTACATTTAGACTATGGTTCTATAGGAATAAAAAATGCTTTTCCGATTCCAGATTTCTCAACGGCAACTCCTCTAATTACTTACCCCATAGATCTATTTATTACAAATGGATAAATTGTTACATAGATTTTTCTATTTTGACTGTATAGTGTATACACGTTATACAAACAAAAAATGATGGTGACTTTTTTTTTATAGAATAATTATTCTATTCTTTTTTTCCTCTTTGAATCATGATCAAATCAAAACTTCTCGAGTTCTCAGAATTTGTAGATAGTGTAGGAACATAAAGTCCCTGATTCTTAAACTTAGTTAAAGATTCTTAAACTTAGTTAAATGAAATTAGTAATAGTTCCGTTCATTGGGTTGGGATACTACAAAATTTGGATGAAATACAATCATATTCAAATATTTTCTATCTCTCCCTGCCAAAAGGACACAATTTGAGTGGAAAGTCTATATTTTTTTTTTAGAATTAGTCTCTTTTTATGTTATTTTGTACTGTACAATTCCTTTGTTTGTGAGATCATTTTCCCCGAGGGGAAATGAGAAGAATTATAGAACGGGTTGCTAATTATGCCTAGATCTCGGATAAATGGAAATTTTATTGATAAGACCTCTTCAATTGTAGCCAATATCTTATTACGAATAATTCCGACAACTTCAGGAGAAAAAGAGGCATTTACCTATTACAGAGATGGTGCGATTTGATTCTTTTTTTTTTTTCTTTTTTTTTTAGCTATCGGTCTTACGAGAAAGAGACATGTTTCGGGTTGAGGATAGAAAGAAAAAAATTATATGGAAATAAACCTACGCTTGGTGAAGGTGAAGTTTGGAGATAGAACAATGCCTTCTGTCGTGTATCCTCGATTGATACGGCCTCAGATGCTTCAATCGTCAATTTTAGTATTGAGCGAAAGGTTACACCTATAGGTTAGGTTCTATCTATATTGCAGGTTGATCCTAGTCTACTTTACTAGTACAAATAGGTGGCATAGGGGAAGAAGCACTACACCTAGGAATCAACAACGCGAAAACTTTGTTAAAAATGACTCCCTTTACTTATTTGTATCGGGACTAAGAAGAATGGTTGGGACAACAAACATCCATCTCGTTTGTATTTTGGATACCCGTATAACCGTCGAAAATTGTTGAAGTGACTAATTCCTGGAAATAGGGGCGCTAGGGACAAAGAAATTGTTGGAGTTACCATTTCTATTATATGATTGGTGTTAAGAAAAAAACCTCTTGCAGGAAGGATGGCTAGAGATTTCTTGTAAAAATACCAGCTCCTATCAGTTCATAAAAGGATTTTTTTTTGATCCCACGGATTATTCCTTTTAATACTATGCACAGAAAGGATTTAATACTATGCACAGAAAGGAGGAGCCGTATGAGATGAAAGAAAATCTCACGTACGGTTCTGGAACGGGGATTCTTTGAATAGAATGACGACCGTAACGGATGTCAGCTCAATCTGAAGGAAATTATGCGGAAGCTTTACAAAATTATTATGAAGCTACGCGATCAGAAATTGATCCCTATGATCGAAGTTATATACTCTATAACATAGGCCTTATACACACAAGTAATGGAGAGCATACGAAGGCTTTGGAATATTATTTTCGAGCACTAGAGCGGAATCCATTCTTACCACAAGCTTTTAATAATATGGCCGTGATCTGTCATTACGTGCGACTATCTCCACTATAGAAAGAGGGAAAAAAGGATTAAATTGGCTAGTACTAGTAAATTAAATATAAATACTAGAAGAAAAATAACTAGGAAAAAATAGGCTTTCTACATATGCATCGTCAAAAGCAACGATTTTTATAAGCTGTAGCAAAGAAAGAGATTTCACGGGAACAAAATACCAAATATGAAGAAATGGGTGTGGCCTATATACTTTTTCTATGGATAAAGGATCGAATTGATAGAAGAAGCACCGTAAAGATCAATTAGCGGGGTTCTCAGTTAATACAAAAAGAACTGCTTATTTATCTTATGATATAAGATAAAAATTAGGAATCAACTTATGTAATAGAGTCGATCCACTAAGATATTGAGCAGCGGTGTAGCATCAGATCCCAAAGATAGTAAGTCTTTTTTCTTATATTTTATAGATTATAGAAGTAGATTATAGAAGAAAGTCTTTTTAAAAAATTCTATATGAATTTCATATATGAAAGCGAGATAGTTACCTTTCAGAAAATGCTAACGATATAAATAAGGAAATACCATCCTATGTTGCATTCTTCTGAAGGTGGGAGAAAAGATAAAACTGATTTTTTGATTAAAATTAGAGTTTAAAACTTATGTAATTAACTTCTTCTGCTAATGCTAACCACCCCCCCAAAATGGGATCAATTTCTCAGAAATTTAATTCAGTTAGATAGAGTAGATTAAGACAGGACGTCTAAAGAACTGATTGCTGAGCCGTATGAGGTAGGAAACTCTCAAGTACGGTTCTAAGGAAAGGAATTAACTTACCTATTCCGACCGGGGAGAACAGGCCATTCGACAGGGTGATTCTGAAATTGCGGAGGCTTGGTCCGATCAAGCTGCTGAGTATTGGAAACAAGCTATAGCGCTGACTCCGGGTAATTATATTGAAGCATATAATTGGTTGAAGATAACGAGGCGGTTCGAATAAGACCACCTCTCCTTTTTAATTCATGAAAATGGGTTAGTTGGATCCATCAAATTAATTAAAAAAAAATGGATCGTTTCCCTGAGAAGATCCAATCAAGGAATTTCATCCCTTCCCTTTCTAAAATCAATCTTCTATTTTGTTTTGGATGGTGTCTCATAAGGAAGGATAAATTAAATGGTACGAATACAGTATAGAATATAACTAATAAAACCAAAAAAAGATACTTTTGAGTGGTTAAATATAGATAAAAGATATCGGAATGATCTTTATCTTATTGATTACTAATGAAATTATCTTGTGATTTGTAATTAGAATTTGTAATTAGAGTAATAAGGTATTTATTATGTTCCATCCAAGTGGATCCATACATATTCAGATATGAATACATGAGATTGCACAAAAAGTGTTTTTTCGTCAGACCGGGAAAGTGGTCAAAAGCAAAAAAGGTCCGTTGAGCACCTAATCGCTATGTCATAATAGATCCGAACACTTGCCCCGAATCGACTTCAATATCATAATTGCTCTAGTGAATAACTAAAAAAAATAAATGGATAGATGGGAGGTAGCAAAGAAGGGAACTAATCATAAATATCTATCTCTCAGAGGTTCACTAAAAACTTGACTGTTGGCAGGTCTCTTTGTATGTGTTGTTCGGAAAGAGGAGGACTCAATGATTATTAGTTCGCCGGAACCAGAAGTT